GTTAATGTAGCTTAAACTTTTATAAAGCAAGACACTGAAAATGTCTAGATGGGCATTATTGCCCCGTCAACATAAAGGTTTGGTCCTGGCCTTTCTATTAGTTCTTAGCAGATTTACACATGCAAGCATCCGCATCCCAGTGAGAATGCCCTCCGAATCATTAAAGACTAAGAGGAGCGGACATCAAGCACACTACACCAGTAGCTCATAACGCCTTGCTTAGCCACACCCCCACGGGATACAGCAGTGACGAAAATTAGGCTATGAACGAAAGTTTGACCTAGCCATGCTAATTAGGGTTGGTAAACTTCGTGCCAGCCACCGCGGTCATACGATTGACCCAAATTAATAGACACCCGGCGTAAAGAGTGTCAAGGAACAATACAAAAATAAAGTCAAACCTTAATTAAGCTGTAAAAAGCCATAATTAAAATTAAGTTAAACTACGAAAGTAACTTTACCATAAACCGAGTACACGATAACTAAGACCCAAACTGGGATTAGATACCCCACTATGCTTAGTCGTAAACTTAAATAGTCCTAAAACAAGACTACTCGCCAGAGTACTATCGGCAACAGCCCAAAACTCAAAGGACTTGGCGGTGCTTCATATCCTTCTAGAGGAGCCTGTTCTGTAAACGATAAACCACGATTAACCTCACCAATCCTTGCTACTTCAGTCTATATACCGCCATCTTCAGCAAACCCTAAAAAGGAATGAAAGTAAGCACAACTATTGCACGTAAAAACGTTAGGTCAAGGTGTAACCTATGGATTGGGAAGAAATGGGCTACATTTTCTATAATAAGAACACCCCTTAAACTTACACGAAAGTTTTTATGAAATCTAAAAACTAAAGGAGGATTTAGCAGTAAATTAAGAACAGAATGCTTAATTGAATAAGGCCATGAAGCACGCACACACCGCCCGTCACCCTCCTCAAGTACCATAGCATAAGCCCCAGATCACTAACCCACGCTAAGCAAGCGTACAAGAGGAGACAAGTCGTAACAAGGTAAGCATACCGGAAGGTGTGCTTGGATAAACAAGATGTAGCTTAAACAAAGCATCTAGTTTACACCTAGAAGATTTCACAACTCGTGCACATCTTGAACTACACCTAGCCCATACTCCTCCTCATCACTATTATTATAAATCAATCAAATAAAACATTTACCATACATCTAAAGTATAGGAGATAGAAATTTAATTATCAATGGCGCTATAGAGAAAGTACCGTAAGGGAAAGATGAAAGAATTATTAAAAGTAAAAAAAAGCAAAGTTTACCCCTTGTACCTTTCGCATAATGATTTAACTAGTAATAATTTAGCAAAGAGACCTTAAGTTAAATTACCCGAAACCAGACGAGCTACTTATGAGCAGTAACTAGAACAAACTCATCTATGTGGCAAAATAGTGAGAAGACTTGTAAGTAGAGGTGAAAAGCCTAACGAGCCTGGTGATAGCTGGTTGTCCAAGAAAGGAATTTCAGTTCAACATTAAGCAATACTAAAAGCCACATTAAGCTTCAACGTATGTTTAACTGTTAGTCTAAAAAGGTACAGCTTTTTAGAAATGGATACAACCTTTACTAGAGAGTAATATTAAAACTTAAACCATAGTTGGCCTAAAAGCAGCCACCAATTAAGAAAGCGTTCAAGCTCAACAACAAAAATAAGTTTTAATTCCAACAATAAATAAAATAACTCCTAGCCTGACTATTGGACTAATCTATTTAATTATAGAAGAAATACTGTTAATATGAGTAACAAGAAAAATTTTCTCCTTGCATAAGCTTATATCAGTAACTGATAATATACTGACAGTTAACAGCTAATAAATATAACCTAACACTAAACTATTTATTAATTATACTGTTAATCCAACACAGGTATGCAATAAGGAAAGATTAAAAAGAGTAAAAGGAACTCGGCAAACATAAACCCCGCCTGTTTACCAAAAACATCACCTCTAGCATAACTAGTATTAGAGGCACTGCCTGCCCAGTGACAATCGTTAAACGGCCGCGGTATCTTGACCGTGCAAAGGTAGCATAATCACTTGTTCTCTAAATAAGGACTTGTATGAACGGCCACACGAGGGTTTTACTGTCTCTTACTCCTAATCAGTGAAATTGACCTCCCCGTGAAGAGGCGGGGATAACACAATAAGACGAGAAGACCCTATGGAGCTTTAATTAATCAACTCAAAAAGCATAAAATAATACCACCAAGGGATAATAGAGCTTTACATGAGCTGACAATTTCGGTTGGGGTGACCTCGGAGTATAAAAAACCCTCCGAGTGATCAAAACTTAGGCCTACTAGCCAAAGTATAGTATCACATATTGATCCAAAATTTTGATCAACGGAACAAGTTACCCTAGGGATAACAGCGCAATCCTATTCTAGAGTCCATATCGACAATAGGGTTTACGACCTCGATGTTGGATCAGGACATCCTAATGGTGCAGCAGCTATTAAGGGTTCGTTTGTTCAACGATTAAAGTCCTACGTGATCTGAGTTCAGACCGGAGCAATCCAGGTCGGTTTCTATCTATTACGCATTTCTCCCAGTACGAAAGGACAAGAGAAATAAGGCCAACTTTAAAAAAGCGCCTTCAAACAATTAGTGACCCAGTCTCAACCTAACAACCTAGCGCAAACATACCCTGCCCAAGACCAGGGCTTTGTTGAAGTGGCAGAGTACGGCAATTGCATAAAATTTAAGCTTTTATACTCAGAGGTTCAAATCCTCTCTTCAACAAATGTTTATAATTAACATTCTAACACTCACTCTTCCCATTCTTTTAGCTGTAGCATTTCTAACACTAGTAGAACGCAAAATCCTAGGCTATATACAATTCCGAAAAGGACCAAATATCGTAGGCCCATACGGCTTACTACAACCTTTCGCTGATGCAATTAAATTATTCACTAAAGAACCCTTACGACCAGCCACATCTTCCACCACCATATTTATAATTGCACCCGTACTTGCACTAACTTTGGCTCTCACAATATGAACTCCCCTACCCATACCACATCCACTCATCAACATAAATCTAGGAGCACTCTTCATTCTAGCAATATCGAGCCTAGCCGTCTACTCTATCCTATGATCCGGATGAGCTTCCAACTCAAAATACGCTCTAATCGGAGCCCTACGAGCAGTAGCACAAACAATCTCATATGAAGTTACACTAGCTATTATCCTATTATCCGTACTTCTAATAAATGGCTCCTTCACTCTATCTACACTAAATACCACACAAGAAAAACTATGACTACTTTTCCCTTCATGACCACTTGCTATGATATGATTTATCTCCACTTTAGCAGAAACTAACCGAGCCCCTTTCGACCTTACAGAAGGAGAATCAGAACTTGTATCCGGCTTTAATGTAGAATATACTGCTGGCCCCTTTGCCCTATTCTTCCTAGCAGAATATGCCAACATTATCATAATAAATATATTCACAACCATCTTATTTCTAGGAGCATCCCACGATCCCCACATACCAGAACTATGCACAACAAACCTAATCATCAAATCACTACTACTAACAATATCCTTCCTATGAATCCGAGCATCTTATCCCCGATTCCGATATGACCAATTAATACACCTCCTCTGAAAAAACTTCCTCCCACTAACATTAGCTCTCTGCATATGACACATCTCATTACCCATCATAACAGCAGGCATCCCACCCCAAACATAAAATAAGAAATATGTCTGACAAAAGAATTACTTTGATAGAGTAAATAATAGAGGTTTAAATCCTCTTATTTCTAGAACAATAGGAATCGAACCTACCCCTAAGAATTCAAAATTCTTCGTGCTACCACACTACACCATAATCTATAGTAAGGTCAGCTAAACAAGCTACCGGGCCCATACCCCGGAAATGTTGGTTCATATCCTTCCCATACTAATTAATCCATTCATCTCTATCACCCTATTAACAACCCTCGTCCTAAGCACAACAATTGTCACCATTAGCTCCCACTGATTATTCGCCTGAATCGGACTAGAAATAAACATAATAGCCATTATTCCTATTATAATAAAAAAGCCTAACCCCCGAGCCACAGAAGCCTCAACCAAATACTTTCTAACACAAACCACAGCATCTTCATTACTTATACTAGCAATTATTATTAACCTAATACACTCCAGTCAATGAACTATCATAAAACTATTCGACCCAACAGCATCCATTCTAATAACAATAGCTCTAGCCATTAAATTAGGATTATCCCCTTTCCACTTCTGATTACCAGAAGTTACACAAGGCATTCCCCTAAGCACAGGACTAATTCTACTCACGTGACAAAAACTCGCGCCCATCTCAATCCTTTACCAAATTTCACCATCAATCAATCTACACTTAATAATTACTATATCCTTTCTATCAATCCTAATCGGAGGTTGAGGTGGACTAAACCAAACACAACTCCGAAAAATCATAGCCTACTCATCAATCGCCCACATAGGATGAATAACTGCTATCTTACTATACAATCCAACCCTCACCTTACTAAACCTATTAATCTACATTGTAATAACCTTCACCATATTCATATTACTCATCCAAAACTCCACTACCACTACACTACTACTAGCCCAAATATGAAACACAATACCCACTATAACAATTTTTACTATACTCACCCTACTCTCCATAGGAGGACTTCCTCCACTCACAGGCTTTATACCCAAATGAATAATTATCCAAGAACTAACAAAAAACGACACTCTCATCCTACCCATCCTCATAGCCACCACAGCCCTACTCAACCTATACTTCTACATACGCCTTGCCTACTCCACAGCATTAACCTTATTCCCCTCCACCAATAACATAAAAATAAAATGACAATTCTACCCCACAAAACAAATAACCCTTCTACCAACAGCAATCGTACTATCCACAATACTTCTACCCCTCACACCAACACTCTTTATATTACTATAGGGGTTTAGGTTAAATGAGACCAAGAGCCTTCAAAGCCCTAAGCAAGTACAATTTTACTTAACCCCTGCCCAATAAGGATTGCAAGACTATATCTTACATCAATTGACTGCAAATCAAACACTTTAATTAAGCTAAATCCTCACTAGATTGGAGGGATATATCTCCCACGAACTTTTAGTTAACAGCTAAATACCCTAATAAACTGGCTTCAATCTACTTCTCCCGCCGCGAGAAAAAAAAGGCGGGAGAAGTCCCGGCAGGATTGAAGCTGCTCCTTTGAATTTGCACTTCAAAATGATCATTCACCACAGGACTTGGTAAAAAGAGGACTTCACCCCTGTCTTTAGATTTACAGTCTAATGCCTACTCGGCCATTTTACCTATGTTCATAAACCGATGACTATTCTCTACCAATCACAAAGACATTGGTACCCTGTATTTACTATTTGGTGCCTGAGCAGGAATAGTGGGTACTGGCCTAAGCTTGTTGATTCGTGCTGAATTAGGTCAACCTGGTACACTTATCGGAGACGACCAGCTTTATAATGTTCTAGTAACAGCTCACGCCTTCGTAATAATTTTCTTTATAGTTATACCTATCATAATCGGAGGCTTTGGAAACTGATTAGTTCCCTTGATAATTGGAGCCCCTGACATAGCATTCCCCCGTCTAAACAACATAAGCTTCTGACTACTCCCCCCTTCCTTTCTGCTACTGATAGCATCTTCAATAGTTGAAGCCGGCGCAGGTACAGGCTGAACTGTATATCCTCCTCTAGCCGGAAATCTAGCACATGCAGGAGCCTCAGTAGACCTTACTATTTTCTCCCTACATTTAGCCGGTGTATCTTCAATCCTTGGAGCTATTAACTTCATTACAACTATTATTAATATAAAACCACCCGCTATAACCCAATACCAAACACCTCTCTTCGTCTGATCAGTTTTGGTCACAGCAATCTTACTTTTACTATCATTACCTGTCTTAGCAGCCGGAATTACTATACTACTAACTGACCGAAATCTAAACACAACTTTTTTTGACCCGGCAGGAGGAGGGGACCCAGTCTTATATCAACACTTGTTCTGATTTTTTGGTCATCCCGAAGTATACATTTTAATTCTACCCGGCTTTGGAATAGTTTCACATATCGTTACTTATTATTCAGGGAAAAAAGAGCCTTTTGGGTATATAGGAATAGTATGAGCTATAGTTTCTATTGGCTTCCTAGGTTTCATTGTATGAGCTCACCATATATTTACAGTTGGAATAGACGTAGATACACGAGCATATTTTACATCAGCTACCATAATTATCGCAATCCCCACAGGAGTAAAAGTTTTCAGTTGACTGGCAACACTTCACGGAGGAAATATTAAATGATCTCCCGCCTTAATATGAGCACTAGGCTTTATTTTCTTATTCACAGTAGGTGGTTTAACCGGTATTATCCTAGCTAACTCATCCCTAGATATCATTCTCCACGACACTTATTATGTGGTTGCTCATTTTCACTATGTACTTTCAATAGGAGCTGTCTTTGCCATCATAGGAGGTTTTGTCCACTGATTCCCACTATTTTCAGGATATACACTCAACCCAACATGAGCAAAAATCCAATTCATAATTATATTCGTAGGCGTAAATATAACATTCTTCCCACAACATTTCCTAGGCCTATCTGGAATACCTCGCCGATATTCTGACTATCCAGATGCTTACACAACATGAAACACCATCTCATCAATAGGCTCATTTATCTCACTAACAGCAGTCATACTAATAATCTTCATTATCTGAGAAGCATTTGCATCTAAACGAGAAGTATTAGCAGTGGACCTTACCTCCACAAACCTTGAATGACTAAACGGATGTCCTCCACCATACCACACATTCGAAGAACCAGTATATGTCAACCTAAAATATTCAAGAAAGGAAGGAATCGAACCCCCTCTAATCGGTTTCAAGCCAACATCATAACCACTATGTCTTTCTTTATGAACGAGATATTAGTAAAGTCTTACGTAACTTCGTCAAAGTTAAATCACAAGTGAAAATCCTGTATATCTCTATGGCATATCCCTTTCAACTAGGTTTACAAGACGCAGCATCACCCGTCATAGAAGAACTCCTACAATTTCATGACCACGCATTAATGATCGTCTTCTTAATTAGCTCCTTAGTTCTTTATATTATTACACTAATGCTTACAACCAAACTAACTCACACTAGTACAATAGACGCTCAAGAAGTAGAAACTATTTGAACTGTCCTTCCAGCCATCATTTTAATCATAATTGCCCTACCCTCCCTACGAATTCTCTATATAATAGACGAAATTAATAACCCTTCTCTCACCGTAAAAACAATAGGACACCAATGATACTGAAGCTATGAATATACCGACTACGAAGACCTAAACTTTGACTCATACATAATTCCAACCTCAGATCTAAAACCAGGCGAACTACGACTCTTAGAAGTAGATAACCGAATAGTTCTACCTATACAAATAACAATTCGAATACTAGTCTCCTCAGAAGATGTATTACACTCATGAGCTGTCCCCTCCTTAGGCCTAAAAACAGACGCAATCCCTGGTCGCCTAAACCAAATAACCCTAACATCAACACGACCCGGCCTGTTCTATGGACAATGTTCAGAAATTTGTGGCTCAAATCACAGCTTTATACCAATCGTTCTCGAATTAGTACCTTTAGAGAATTTCGAAAAATGATCTGCATCCATATTATAATCTCACCAAGAAGCTAAAATAGCGTTAACCTTTTAAGTTAAAGATTGGGAGTTATAAACTCCCCTTAGTGATATGCCACAACTAGATACATCAACATGGCTCCTTACCATTCTCTCCATGACCTTCACCCTGTTCGCACTACTTCAACTAAAAATCTCAAAACACTTTTACTCTCCCTCCCCCGAACCAGTGAACACCAAACTACAAAAACAACAAACCCCTTGAAACCACACATGAACGAAAATCTATTTGCCTCTTTCATAACCCCAATCATACTAGGCATTCCTATTACTACTCTAATTATTATATTTCCCACCATACTATTCCCGACACCAAACCGATTAATCAATAATCGCGTAATCACTATTCAACACTGACTTATCAAACTCATATCAAAACAACTGATAGTTATACATAACCCCAAAGGACAAACCTGATCCCTGATACTCATCTCGCTTTTCCTTTTCATCGCTTCCACAAACCTTCTTGGAATATTACCTCATTCATTCACACCTACTACTCAACTCTCTATAAATTTAGGCATAGCCATTCCACTATGAGCTGGCACCGTCTTTATTGGTTTCCGTAATAAAACAAAAATATCCCTAGCCCATCTTTTACCATTAGGCACACCCACTTTCCTAACTCCCATATTAGTGATAATCGAAACTATCAGCCTACTTATTCAACCCTTAGCTCTAGCAGTACGACTAACAGCGAACATCACAGCAGGTCACCTATTACTACACCTAATTGGAAATGCAACTATTGCATTAATAAGTATTATTACCCTATTCACAGCTCTCATCACATTTATTATCCTTACTTTATTGGTCATCCTCGAATTCACCGTAGCCCTAATCCAAGCTTACGTATTCACCCTGCTAGTAAGCCTATACTTGCAAGACAATACATAATGACCCACCAAACCCATTCATACCATATAGTAAATCCTAGTCCTTGACCACTTACAGGAGCTCTCTCAGCATTTCTCATAACATCAGGCCTAATTATATGATTTCACTTCAACTCAATAATTCTACTGACTTTAAGTCTCCTAACAAATATCCTAACAATATATCAATGATGACGAGACATCGTCCGAGAAAGTACCTTCCAAGGCCACCACACACCAACCGTTCAGAAAGGACTTCGATATGGCATAATCTTATTTATCTTATCAGAAGTCCTATTTTTTACAGGCTTTTTCTGAGCCTTTTACCACTCAAGCCTTGCCCCTACTCCCGAACTAGGAGGCTCCTGACCACCAACAGGTATCCGCCCCTTAAATCCACTAGAAGTCCCACTCCTCAATACCTCCGTACTATTAGCTTCTGGTGTATCTATCACTTGAGCTCATCATAGTCTTATAGAAGGTAACCGCAAACACATACTCCAAGCCCTCCTCATTACAATTGTACTTGGCCTCTATTTCACCCTACTCCAAGCATCAGAATACTATGAAGCCCCATTTACAATCTCAGACGGAGTCTACGGCTCCACTTTCTTCATAGCCACAGGCTTCCATGGACTACACGTCATCATCGGATCTACTTTCCTTATCGTCTGCTTCATACGCCAAATAATGTTCCACTTCACATCAAATCACCACTTTGGCTTCGAAGCTGCTGCTTGATATTGACATTTCGTAGACGTCGTATGATTATTCCTCTATGTATCAATCTATTGATGAGGCTCATAGTCCTTTTAGTATTAATAAGTACAACTGACTTCCAATCAGTTAGTTTCGGTACACTCCGAAAAAGAACAATAAACTTTCTATTAACATTACTAACAAACACAACCCTAGCCCTACTACTTATACTTATTGCTTTTTGACTCCCCCAACTAAACATCTATGCAGAAAAAACTAGCCCTTACGAATGTGGCTTTGATCCAATAGGATCTGCTCGCCTACCCTTTTCTATAAAATTCTTCCTAGTAGCAATTACTTTTCTCCTCTTTGACCTAGAAATCGCTCTCCTACTCCCCTTACCCTGAGCAATCCAAACAAATAATCTAACAACAATACTTCCCATGGCCTTATTCCTAATCTCCTTACTAGCAGCTAGCCTAACCTACGAATGAACCCAAAAAGGCCTAGAATGAGATAAATATGGTACTTAGTTTAAAGTAAAACAAGTGGTTTCGACCCACTGGACTGTGATCCAAACTCACAAGTACCAGATGTCTCTAGTCCACATTAATATTCTAATTGCCTTCACAGTATCTCTCACAGGCTTATTAATGTACCGATCCCACCTAATATCCGCATTATTATGTCTAGAAGGCATAGTGCTATCATTATTCATCTTAGCAACCCTTACAATCCTAAATATACACTTTACCCTAGCCAACATGATACCAATCATTCTCCTAGTATTTGCAGCCTGCGAAGCAGCTATTGGACTAGCCTTACTAGTCATAGTCTCCAATACATATGGCACTGACTATGTACAAAACCTTAACCTCCTCCAATGCTAAAATTTATTATTCCTACTATCATACTTATACCCCTGACTTGACTATCAAAAAGTAATTTTATCTGAATCAATACTACAACCCACAGTTTATTAATTAGCTTTACAAGTTTACTTCTACTTAACCAATTTAACGATAACAGTCTTAACTATTCTCTAACATTTTTCTCTGACCCCCTTTCCGCACCACTCTTAATACTTACAATATGACTTCTCCCCTTAATACTAATAGCAAGCCAATCTCACCTCCTAAAAGAACCACTTGCCCGAAAAAAACTCTACATTACAATACTAATTATATTGCAAACTCTTTTAATTATAACCTTCACTGCTATAGAACTAATTATGTTTTATATTACATTTGAAGCCACATTAATTCCTACTCTCATCATCATCACCCGCTGAGGAAACCAAACAGAACGACTTAACGCAGGACTTTACTTCTTATTTTACACGCTCATAGGATCTCTCCCCTTACTAGTAGCGTTAACATACTTACAAAATACAGTAGGCTCCCTGAACTTCCTATTACTACAATACTGAGCCCAACCATTATCAACCTCATGATCCAACACTTTCATATGACTAGCTTGCATAATAGCCTTTCTAGTAAAAATACCCCTTTATGGGCTACATCTTTGACTACCCAAAGCACATGTAGAAGCCCCTATTGCAGGTTCAATAGTCCTTGCAGCTGTACTACTAAAACTCGGAGGCTATGGAATACTACGAATTACATCAATTCTTAACCCCCTAACAGAACACATAGCCTACCCCTTCCTTGTATTATCCCTATGAGGAATAATCATAACCAGTTCTATCTGCTTACGCCAAACAGACCTAAAATCACTAATCGCATACTCCTCAGTCAGCCACATGGCACTCGTCATTGCAGCCGTTCTTATCCAAACCCCCTGAAGTTACATAGGAGCTACCGCCTTAATAATTGCCCATGGCCTCACATCCTCCATACTATTCTGTCTAGCAAACTCGAACTACGAACGTATTCATAGCCGAACTATAATCCTAGCACGAGGCCTACAAATCTTTTTTCCACTAATAACTACTTGATGACTATTAGCATGCTTAACAAACCTCGCCCTACCCCCTACCATTAATCTAATCGGAGAACTACTCGTAATTATATCAACCTTCTCATGATCAAACCTCACCATTATCCTCATAGGAATAAACATTGTAATCACAGCCCTCTACTCCTTATACATACTAATCATAACACAACGTGGCAAACACACACACCATATTAATAACCTCACTCCTACTTTTACACGAGAACATGCCTTAATAGCCCTACACATTATCCCTCTCCTACTCCTATCACTAAACCCTAAAATCATCTTAGGCCCTCTTTATTGTAAGTATAGTTTAAAAAAACCATTAGTTTGTGAAGCTAAAAACAGAAGATATAAACCTTCTTACTTACCGAAAAAGAATTGCAAGAACTGCTAATTCATGCACCCCACACTTAACAATGTGGCTTTTTCAAGCTTTTAAAGGATAGTAGTTATCCATTGGTCTTAGGAACCAAAAAATTGGTGCAACTCCAAATAAAAGCAATAAACTTATTTATTTCCTCCACCCTACTCACACTACTTATATTAATCGCCCCCCTTATAGCATCCAGTACAGACCTCTACAAAAACAATAAATATCAACATTATGTAAAAAATATAACTCTCTTTGCTTTCATCACCAGCCTGATCCCAATAATAATATTTATCCATACAAATCAAGAAATAATCATCTCAAACTGACACTGAACCACCATCCATACTCTTAAATTAACACTCAGCTTTAAAATAGATTACTTTTCACTTATATTTATACCCGTAGCATTATTCATTACATGATCTATCATAGAATTTTCAATATGATATATGCACTCCGATCCCTACATCAACCAATTCTTCAAATATCTACTCATCTTCCTCATCACTATACTCATCCTCGTCACAGCTAACAATCTTTTCCAATTACTTATTGGGTGAGAAGGAGTAGGAATCATATCCTTCCTACTAATTGGCTGATGATTCGGACGAACAGATGCTAACACAGCCGCTCTTCAAGCAATCCTATATAATCGTATCGGAGACATTGGATTTCTTCTATCCATAGCCTGATTCCTACATAACACAAATGCATGAGACCTACAACAAATCTTCACACTTAACCAAAACCCCCCAATCCTCCCTCTCATAGGACTCACATTAGCCGCAGCTGGAAAATCAGCCCAATTTGGTCTACACCCATGACTACCCTCAGCAATAGAAGGCCCTACTCCGGTCTCAGCCCTACTTCACTCAAGCACAATAGTCGTAGCAGGAATTTTCCTACTCATCCGCTTTTACCCCCTAATAGAAAACAACAAATTCATTCAAACAACAATACTTTCTCTAGGTGCCCTCACTACCCTATTCACAGCCATCTGTGCCTTAACCCAAAACGATATCAAAAAAATCATTGCTTTTTCCACCTCCAGCCAACTTGGCCTAATAATAGTGACACTAGGCCTCAATCAACCACACCTAGCATTCTTACACATTTGTACACATGCTTTCTTCAAAGCCATGCTATTCCTGTGTTCTGGCTCTATTATCCATAATTTAAATAATGAACAAGACATTCGAAAGATAGGAGGACTATACAAAATCCTCCCCTTTACCACAACTGCCCTAATCATCGGCTGTTTCGCACTAACAGGAATACCATTTCTCACAGGATTCTATTCTAAAGACCTCATCATTGAAACCGCCACTTCGTCTTATACCAACGCCTGAGCCCTCTTACTAACACTAATCGCCACCTCCATAACAGCTATTTACAGCACTCGCATCATCTTCTTTACTCTACTAGAACAACCTCGCTTCTCCCCTCTCATAAACATTAATGAAACTAACCCTATACTAATTAATCCCATTAAACGCCTATTAATCGGAAGTATCCTTGCCGGTTTTATCCTCTCCAACAGCATACCCCCAATAAACACCCCTCTAATGACTATACCCCTATATTTAAAACTAACAGCCCTCATGGTAACAATTCTAGGCTTTATTCTCGCATTCGAAATTAATACCTACTCAAAAAACCTAAAATATCCCTACTCATCAGACTATACTAAATTCTCCACTTTACTAGGTTACTTCCCTATAATCATACACCGCTTAACCCCTCATCTAATTCTAACAATAAGCCAAAAATTCGCAACCTCCTTACTAGACCTAACCTGAACAGAAATAATTCTACCAAAAACAACAGCTCTTATCCAACTAAAAGCCTCCACACTGACTTCAAACCAAAAGGGGCTTATCAAGCCCTACTTCCTATCTTTCCTCATCACCATAACCCTCAGCATACTACTATTTAATTACCCCGAGTAATCTCCATAACAACCACTACACCAATAAACAAAGACCACCCAGTAACAATAACTAATCAAGTGCCATAACTATACAACGCAGCAATCCCTATAGCCTCCTCACTAAAAAATCCAGAATCCCCTGTATCATAAATAACTCAATCCCCCAACCCATTAAACTCAAACACAACATTCACCTTTCCACCCTCTAAAACATATAACACCACTAACAATTCTAACACTAAACCCAAAAGAAATCCCCCAAGTACAACCTTATTAGAAACCCAAACCTCAGGATACTGCTCAGTAGCCACAGCCGTTGTATAACCAAACACAACTAACATCCCTCCTAAATAAATTAAAAATACTATTAAACCTAAAAAAGAACCCCCAAAACTAAAAACAATTCCACATCCCATAGCACCACCCACAATCAACCCTAAACCACCATAAATCGGTGAAGGTTTTGAAGAAACCCCCACAAGACTAATTACAAAAATAGTGCTCATAATAAAAACAATATATATAACCATTATTCCCACATGGACTTCAACCACGACCAATGACATGAAAAATCATCGTTGTAATTCAACTACAAGAACTCTAATGACCAACATCCGAAAAACACACCCACTAATAAAAATTATCAATAACGCATTCATTGACCTACCCACTCCATCTAACATCTCCTCATGATGAAACTTTGGCTCCCTACTAGGCCTCTGCCTAATCATACAAATCCTAACAGGTTTATTCCTAGCAATACACTACACGCCAGACACCTCAACCGCTTTTTCATCAGTCGCACACATCTGTCGAGACGTCAACTATGGCTGATTCATCCGCTACCTACATGCAAACGGAGCCTCCATATTCTTCATCTGCCTTTATGCCCACATCGGACGTGGCTTATACTATGGCTCTTATATATTCCAAGAAACATGAAACATTGGCGTGCTTCTGCTACTAGCAGTCATAGCCACTGCATTCGTAGGCTATGTTCTACCCTGAGGACAGATATCATTCTGAGGCGCAACCGTCATCACCAATCTTCTATCAGCAATCCCCTACATCGGTACCACTTTAGTAGAATGAATCTGAGGAGGATTTTCCGTAGACAAAGCAACACTAACACGTTTTTTCACTCTCCACTTTATCCTCCCATTCATCATTACAGCACTAACAGCTACCCACCTACTATTCCTACACGAGACTGGATCCAATAACCCCACAGGAATCCCATCCAACATAGACATAATTCCATTCCACCCTTATTACACAATTAAAGATATCCTAGGCGCCCTACTCTTAATTCTAACACTACTAACACTAACCCTATTCACCCCCGACCTACTAGGAGACCCTGATAACTATATTCCAGCAAACCCACTAAACACCCCTGCACACATCAAACCAGAATGATATTTCCTATTCGCGTATGCAATCTTACGATCAATTCCTAATAAACTTGGAGGAGTACTAGCATTACTACTTTCCATTCTTATCCTAATCTTTATCCCAATACTTCAAACATCCAAACAACGAAGCATAATATTCCGCCCCTTTAGCCAACTTCTATTTTGAACTCTAATCGCAGACCTCCTAACCTTAACATGAATTGGAGGCCAACCTGTAGAACACCCATACATCATCCTAGGCCAATTAGCATCTATCTTATACTTCCTCCTAATCTTAGTGCTAATACCAACAGTCAGCCTTATTGAAAATAAACTTCTAAAATGAAGAGTCTTTGTAGTATAACAAAATACCCCGGTCTTGTAAACCGGAAAAGGAGAACCCCATCCTCCCTAAGACTCAAGGAAGAGACATTAAACCTCACCACCAACACCCAAAGCTGGAATTCTACATAAACTATTCCTTGAAAAAAGCTTATTGTACAATTACCACAACACCACAGTACTATGTCAGTATTAAAAATAATTTATTTTAAAAACATTTTACTGTACACATCACATACATACATACACATACATACCAACATCTAGTCTTTCCTTATAAACATTCACATGTACATACTATGTATTATTGTGCATTCATTTATTTTCCATACGATAAGTTAAAGCCCGTATTAATTATCATTAATTTTACATATTACATAATATGCATGCCTTTACATATTATATATCCCCTAAATTTTATCTCCACTGTATCCTATGGTCACTCGTATTAGATCACGAGCTTAACCACCATGCCGCGTGAAACCAGCAACCCGCTCGGCAGGGATCCCTCTTCTCGCACCGGGCCCATATCTCGTGGGGGTAGCTAATAATGATCTTTATAAGACATCTGGTTCTTACTTCAGGACCATTTTAACTTAAAATCGCCCACTCGTTCCCCTTAAATAAGACATCTCGATGGACTCATGACTAATCAGCCCATGCCTAACATAACTGAGGTTTCATACATTTGGTATTTTTTAATTTTTGGGGGGGAGCTTGCACCGACTCAGCTATGGCCTTAGAAAGGCCCCGTCACAGTCAAATAAATTGTAGCTGGACCTGTGTGTATTTTTGATTGGACTAGCACAACCAACAGGTGTTATTTAATTAATGGTTACAGGACATAGTACTCTATTATTCCCCCCGGGCTCAAAAAACCCTATCTCATAGGGGTTTAAACCCCCTCCTCCCCTTACAAAACTAATCGTCTGCTTTGATATTCACCACCCCCCTACAGTGCTTCGTCCCTAGATCCACGCACACTTTTTTTAATAAATCAATACTAAATCTGACACAAGCCCCATAATGAAATCATACAAATAATTTTCTACTCCACAA